GTTAATGTAGCTTAATTAGTAAAGCAAGGCACTGAAAATGCCAAGATGAGTCATAAGACTCCATAAACACAAAGGTTTGGTCCTGGCCTTCCTATTAGTCCTTAGTAAACTTACACATGCAAGCCTCCACGCCCCAGTGAGAATGCCCTTAAAATCATTAATGATCTAAAGGAGCAGGTATCAGGCACACTCCCTAGTAGCCCATAACACCTTGCTAAGCCACGCCCCCACGGGACACAGCAGTGATAAAAATTAAGCCATGAACGAAAGTTCGACTTAGTTACACTAAAGAGGGTTGGTAAATTTCGTGCCAGCCACCGCGGTCATACGATTAACCCAAACTAATAGGCCAACGGCGTAAAGCGTGTTTAAGATGACACAACACTAAAGTTAAAACTTAACTAAGCCGTAAAAAGCTACAGTTACAATAAAATATGCTACGAAAGTGACTTTAAAATTTTCTGACTACACGATAGCTAAGACCCAAACTGGGATTAGATACCCCACTATGCTTAGCCCTAAACATAAATAGTTGCGCAACAAAACAATTCGCCAGAGAACTACTAGCAACAGCTTAAAACTCAAAGGACTTGGCGGTGCTTTATATCCCTCTAGAGGAGCCTGTTCTATAATCGATAAACCCCGATAAACCTCACCATCCCTTGCTAATACAGTCTATATACCGCCATCTTCAGCAAACCCTTAAAAGGCAGAATAGTAAGCAAAATCATCACGCATAAAAAAGTTAGGTCAAGGTGTAACTTATGGGATGGGAAGAAATGGGCTACATTTTCTATTTTAAGAATATTCTACGAAAGTTTTTATGAAACTAAAAACTGAAGGAGGATTTAGTAGTAAATTAAGAATAGAGAGCTTAATTGAATAGGGCCATGAAGCACGCACACACCGCCCGTCACCCTCCTCAAGTAATAAGACTGAGACCACAATCATATTAACTCATACCAAAACACGAGAGGAGATAAGTCGTAACAAGGTAAGCATACCGGAAGGTGTGCTTGGATCAACCAAAGTGTAGCTTAATAAAAGCATCTGGCTTACACCCAGAAGATTTCATAACTAATGACCACTTTGAACAAAAGCTAGCCCAATCGACCCCAAATTAAATTATCATCAAACCATAAAACAAAACATTTAGTCAAGACATTAAAAGTATAGGAGATAGAAATTCTAATTGGAGCCATAGAGACAGTACCGTAAGGGAATGATGAAAGACATTTTTCAAAGTACAAAACAGCAAAGATTACACCTTCTACCTTTTGCATAATGAACTAGCCAGAAATAACTTAACAAAGAGAACTTAAGCCAAGCCCCCCGAAACCAGACGAGCTACCTATGAACAATCTAAAAGGATCAACTCATCTATGTGGCAAAATAGTGAGAAGATTTGTAGGTAGAGGTGAAAAGCCTAACGAGCCTGGTGATAGCTGGTTACCCATAGACAGAATTTTAGTTCAACTTTAAATTTACCTAAAAGAAACAAAACTCCAATGTAAATTTAAAATTTACTCTAAAAAGGTACAGCTTTTTAGAGCAAGGACACAACCTTCATTAGAGAGTAAGTACTAACATCACCATAGTTGGCCTAAAAGCAGCCATCAATTGAGAAAGCGTTCAAGCTCAACAAACAATACAACTTAATCCCAACCATATCGCACCAACTCCTAATACATCCCCTGGGTTATTCTATTTAAAAATAGAAGCAACAATGCTAGTATGAGTAACAAGAATTATTTCTCCTCGCATAAGCTTATATCAGAAACGGATATACCACTGATAGTTAACAACCCGATAAGACCAATCCAAAAATAAAATACTTATCAACCCAATTGTTAATCCAACACAGGTGTGCGCCCAAGGAAAGATTAAAAGAAGTAAAAGGAACTCGGCAAACATAAACCCCGCCTGTTTACCAAAAACATCACCTCCAGCGTTCCTAGTATTGGAGGCACTGCCTGCCCAGTGACACCCGTTAAACGGCCGCGGTATCCTGACCGTGCAAAGGTAGCATAATCATTTGTTCTTTAAATAGGGACTTGTATGAATGGCCACACGAGGGTTTGACTGTCTCTTACTTCCAATCAGTGAAATTGACCTCCCCGTGAAGAGGCGGGGATACCACAATAAGACGAGAAGACCCTATGGAGCTTTAATTAATTAGCCCAAACTCATGGACTTTAACCCCCACTGGGCATAACACACTACCATTGCTATGGGCTAACAATTTAGGTTGGGGCGACCTCGGAATATAGAAAAACTTCCGAGTGATTAAAATTTAGACCTACCAGTCAAAATGTGTCATCACTTATTGATCCAATAACTTTTGATCAACGGAACAAGTTACCCTAGGGATAACAGCGCAATCCTATTCAAGAGTTCATATCGACAATAGGGTTTACGACCTCGATGTTGGATCAGGACATCCTAATGGTGCAGCAGCTATTGAGGGTTCGTTTGTTCAACGATTAAAGTCCTACGTGATCTGAGTTCAGACCGGAGTAATCCAGGTCGGTTTCTATCTATTAAATAATTTCTCCCAGTACGAAAGGACAAGAGAAATAAGGCCTACCCCACAGAGGCGCCTTAAAACTAATAGATGAAATTAAACTCAATCTAACCAGTTTATATCTACATAAGCCCAAGAAAAAGAGGGCTTTGTTAGGGTGGCAGAGCCCGGCAATTGCGTAAGACTTAAACCTTTATCCCCAGAGGTTCAATTCCTCTCCCTAACAACATGTTCCTTATCAACATCATCTCCCTCATTGTTCCAATTCTACTCGCCGTAGCTTTCCTCACTCTCGTTGAACGAAAAGTCCTAGGCTATATACAACTTCGAAAAGGACCCAATATTGTGGGCCCCTATGGCCTCCTCCAACCCATCGCTGATGCTGTAAAACTCTTCACGAAAGAACCCCTACGACCCCTCACATCCTCCATATCGATATTCATTCTAGCGCCCATTCTGGCCCTATCATTAGCCCTAACCATATGAATCCCACTCCCTATGCCCTACCCACTTATTAATATAAACCTAGGAGTGCTATTCATACTAGCCATATCAAGTCTCGCCGTATATTCTATCCTCTGATCAGGATGAGCCTCAAACTCCAAATATGCCCTAATCGGAGCCCTCCGAGCCGTAGCCCAAACAATCTCATACGAAGTCACACTAGCAATCATTCTCCTCTCCGTCTTACTAATAAACGGATCCTTCACATTATCTACACTAATCATCACCCAAGAGCATATGTGACTGATCTTCCCTGCCTGGCCTCTAGCCATAATATGATTTATCTCTACCCTAGCAGAAACAAATCGGGCCCCCTTCGACCTAACTGAAGGGGAATCAGAACTGGTCTCAGGGTTTAACGTAGAGTATGCAGCCGGACCCTTCGCCCTATTCTTCTTAGCAGAATACGCAAACATCATTATAATAAATATCCTCACAACAATTTTATTCTTCGGCGCATTCCATAATCCATTCTTACCAGAGCTCTACTCCATCAACTTCACCATTAAAACCCTCCTACTAACCATCTCCTTCCTATGAATTCGAGCATCCTACCCTCGATTCCGCTATGACCAACTAATACACCTCCTATGAAAAAACTTCCTACCACTAACTTTAGCCCTATGCATATGACACGTCGCCCTACCTATCATCACCGCAAGCATTCCACCCCAAACATAAGAAATATGTCTGACAAAAGAGTTACTTTGATAGAGTAAATAATAGAGGTTTAAACCCTCTTATTTCTAGAATAATAGGCCTCGAACCTAATCCTAAGAATTCAAAGATCTTAGTGCTACCAAATTTACACCATATTCTACAGTAAGGTCAGCTAAATTAAGCTATCGGGCCCATACCCCGAAAATGTTGGTTCATATCCTTCCCGTACTAATAAAACCTCCTATTCTCATTGCCATCCTAGCAACCGTTATAACCGGGACTATAATCGTAATACTAAGCTCCCACTGATTACTAATCTGAATCGGATTTGAAATAAATATACTAGCCATCATTCCCATTCTAATAAAAAAATTCAACCCACGAGCCATAGAGGCATCCACAAAGTATTTCCTCACACAAGCAACAGCCTCGATATTACTAATAATAGGAGTCACTATCAACCTTCTCTACTCCGGTCAGTGAATAATCTCAAAAGTCTCGAATCCTGCAGCATCAACTATAATAACTATTGCCCTAACAATAAAACTGGGTCTATCCCCATTTCACTTCTGAGTCCCTGAAGTAACCCAAGGCATTTCACTCTCATCAGGTATGATCCTACTGACATGACAAAAAATTGCACCAATATCCGTTCTCTACCAGATCTCACCATCAATCAATACTGACCTTATAACACTAGTGGCCCTCGCGTCTGTCCTAATCGGAGGATGAGGCGGACTTAATCAGACTCAACTACGAAAAATCATAGCATATTCCTCCATCGCACATATAGGCTGAATAGCGGCAATCATTATTTACAACCCCACAATAATATTTCTAAACCTGTCCCTATACATTCTAATAACCCTATCAACATTCATACTATTTATACTGAGCGCATCTACCACAACCCTATCTCTCTCACACACATGAAACAAAATCCCCCTAATTGCTTCCACCATCCTAACTCTAATATTATCCCTGGGAGGGCTTCCACCACTGTCCGGCTTTATTCCTAAATGAATAATTATTCAAGAACTAACAAAAAATGATATAATTGTTGTCCCAACACTTATAGCCATCACTGCACTACTCAACCTATACTTCTACATACGACTCACATACAGTACCGCACTCACTATATTCCCATCCGCAAACAACATAAAAATAAAATGACAATTTGAACACACAAAAAAGATAACCTTGCTACCCCCTCTGATTATTATCTCAACCATACTACTCCCCATCATACCCATAATATCAATTCTGGACTAGGGGTTTAGGTTAAACGAGACCAAGAGCCTTCAAAGCTCTAAGCAAGTGCTACACACTTAACCCCTGACCAAAACGCTTTAAGGACTGCAGGAATTTATCCTACATCAATTGAATGCAAATCAAACACTTTAATTAAGCTAAGTCCTTACTAGATTGGTGGGCTTCTACCCCACGAAGTTTTAGTTAACAGCTAAATACCCTATAACTGGCTTCAATCTAGCTTCTCCCGCCGTGTAGGAAAAAAAGGCGGGAGAAGCCCCGGCGGCGTCTAAGCTGCTTCTTTGAATTTGCAATTCAATATGAATAATTCACCACAAGGCTTGGTAAAAAGAGGACTTACACCCCTATCTTTAGATTTACAGTCTAACGCTTTTATCAGCCATTTTACCTATGTTCATTAATCGATGATTATTCTCTACTAACCACAAAGACATCGGTACTTTATATTTGCTATTCGGAGCATGAGCCGGTATAGTAGGCACTGCCCTAAGCCTCCTAATTCGAGCCGAATTAGGTCAACCCGGCACCTTATTAGGGGACGATCAGATTTATAACGTAATCGTAACCGCACATGCCTTCGTAATAATCTTCTTCATGGTCATACCAATTATAATTGGGGGATTTGGGAACTGATTAGTTCCCCTGATAATTGGTGCCCCAGACATAGCATTTCCTCGGATAAATAACATAAGCTTCTGACTACTTCCCCCATCCTTTCTTCTACTATTAGCATCTTCCATAGTAGAAGCGGGTGCGGGAACTGGGTGAACCGTATATCCCCCATTAGCTGGTAACCTGGCTCATGCTGGAGCATCAGTGGACCTTACAATTTTCTCCCTGCACCTGGCCGGAGTCTCTTCAATTTTAGGAGCTATTAATTTCATCACTACTATTATCAATATAAAACCTCCCGCCATATCCCAATACCAAACCCCCCTATTTGTGTGATCAGTCCTAATTACGGCGGTTTTACTACTGCTATCACTGCCGGTGCTGGCCGCTGGAATCACTATGCTCTTGACAGACCGTAATCTCAACACAACATTTTTTGATCCCGCTGGAGGAGGAGACCCTATTTTATATCAGCACTTATTTTGATTTTTCGGACACCCCGAAGTCTACATTTTAATCCTACCCGGATTCGGTATGATCTCCCATATTGTCACTTACTACTCAGGGAAAAAAGAGCCCTTTGGCTATATAGGAATGGTTTGAGCGATAATGTCCATCGGATTCTTGGGCTTTATCGTATGAGCACACCACATGTTTACTGTAGGAATGGATGTGGACACACGGGCATACTTCACGTCCGCTACTATAATCATCGCTATTCCTACAGGGGTTAAAGTATTCAGTTGATTAGCAACACTCCATGGGGGCAATATTAAATGATCTCCAGCTATACTATGAGCTCTAGGTTTTATTTTCCTATTCACAGTAGGTGGCCTAACGGGCATCATTTTAGCCAACTCATCCTTAGATATCGTTCTTCATGACACGTACTACGTCGTAGCTCACTTCCACTACGTTCTCTCAATAGGAGCAGTATTTGCTATTATAGGCGGATTTGCCCACTGATTCCCCCTATTCTCAGGCTACACTCTAAATGACACCTGAGCAAAAATCCACTTTACAATTATATTTGTAGGGGTGAACATAACTTTCTTCCCTCAACACTTCCTAGGGCTATCGGGTATGCCCCGTCGATATTCTGACTACCCAGATGCATACACCACTTGAAATACCGTCTCATCTATAGGCTCATTCATCTCACTTACAGCAGTAATACTTATAATCTTCATAATCTGGGAAGCCTTCGCTTCTAAACGGGAGGTCGCAATAGTAGAACTCACTACAACTAACATTGAATGATTACACGGATGTCCTCCTCCGTACCACACATTTGAAGAGCCTACGTATGTCATCCAAAAATAAGAAAGGAAGGAATCGAACCCCCTAAAACTGGTTTCAAGCCAGTGCCATAACCACTATGTCTTTCTCGATTAGGAGGTATTAGTAAAACATTACATGACTTTGTCAAAGTCAAATTATAGGTGAAAACCCTATATGCCTCTATGGCGTACCCTTTTCAACTCGGATTACAGGACGCAACCTCCCCTATTATAGAGGAGCTACTTCATTTTCATGATCATACATTAATAATTGTATTCTTAATCAGCTCACTAGTTCTTTACATTATTACCTTAATACTAACCACCAAGTTAACCCACACAAGCACAATAGACGCGCAAGAGGTAGAAACAGTTTGAACCATTCTACCCGCCATTATCCTAGTCCTGATTGCCCTACCCTCTCTACGAATTCTCTATATGATAGACGAAATCAACAACCCGTCACTAACCGTAAAAACAATAGGCCACCAGTGATATTGAAGCTACGAATATACTGACTATGAAGATTTGAACTTTGACTCCTACATGATTCCCACACAAGAATTAAAGCCAGGAGAGCTCCGACTATTAGAAGTCGACAACCGAGTTGTTCTCCCAATGGAAATAACCGTCCGAATACTTATTTCTTCAGAAGACGTACTGCACTCATGAGCCGTTCCATCACTAGGCTTAAAAACTGATGCCATCCCAGGACGACTAAATCAAACCACCCTAATAGCAATACGACCAGGATTGTATTACGGTCAATGCTCTGAAATTTGCGGATCCAACCACAGCTTCATACCAATTGTTCTTGAAATAGTCCCACTGTCCTACTTCGAAACCTGATCTGCTGTAATGGTTTAACATAGACAAGACTTACTCATTGAGAAGCTATAAAGCGTTAACCTTTTAAGTTAAAGACTGAGAGTTATAACCTCTCCTTAATGAAATGCCACAGCTAGACACATCAACTTGATTAGTTATAATTCTTTCAATAATTCTAACTCTGTTTATCTTATTCCAACTAAAAGTATCAAAACACTACTATCCAGAGAGCCCAGGACCTAAATCTATCAAGTCTATTAGCAAACACACCCCTTGAGAAAACAAATGAACGAAAATTTATTCGCCTCTTTCACTACCCCTACAATAATGGGCCTCCCAATCGCTGTATTAATCGTAATATTCCCATCTATTCTATTCCCATCACCTAACCGACTAATTAACAATCGATTAATTTCTATCCAACAGTGATTAATTCAACTTACATCCAAACAGATACTAACAATTCACAACCAAAAAGGACGAACCTGAGCCCTTATGCTGATATCACTGATTTTATTTATTGGCTCGACTAATCTCCTCGGATTGCTACCCCACTCATTCACACCCACAACCCAATTGTCTATAAACCTAGGAATAGCAATTCCCCTGTGAGCAGGGACAGTAATTACCGGGTTCCGCCACAAAACTAAGGCCTCTCTAGCACACTTCCTGCCCCAAGGAACACCCCTCCCCCTAATTCCCATGCTAGTAGTCATCGAGACAATTAGTCTATTCATCCAGCCTATGGCCTTAGCTGTCCGATTAACAGCCAACATTACCGCAGGACACCTATTAATCCACCTAATTGGAGGGGCCACTCTAGCCCTAATCAACATCAGTGCTACCACAGCCCTTATTACTTTTATAATTCTAATTTTACTTACCGTTCTCGAATTCGCCGTCGCTCTTATTCAGGCCTACGTCTTTACACTACTAGTAAGTCTATACTTACATGACAATACCTAATGACCCACCAAACCCATGCTTACCATATAGTCAATCCGAGCCCATGACCACTAACAGGAGCCCTATCTGCCCTACTTATAACATCGGGTCTCATCATATGATTTCACTACAACTCAATATCTTTACTCACTCTAGGACTTACAACCAACATACTAACTATGTATCAATGATGACGAGACGTAGTTCGAGAGGGCACATTCCAGGGACACCACACCCCTATTGTACAAAAGGGCTTACGATACGGAATGATCCTCTTCATTGTCTCAGAAGTTTTCTTTTTCGCAGGGTTCTTCTGAGCCTTTTACCACTCTAGCCTAGCCCCAACCCCCGAACTCGGGGGTTGCTGGCCACCCACTGGCATCACCCCACTAAACCCGCTTGAAGTCCCTCTACTCAACACCTCTGTCCTGCTAGCCTCAGGGGTCTCAATCACCTGAGCCCACCACAGCCTAATAGAAGGCAATCGCAAGCACATACTTCAAGCCCTATTTATTACTATCTCCCTAGGCGTATACTTCACACTACTACAAGCCTCTGAATATTATGAGACATCCTTCACAATCTCCGACGGAGTCTATGGGTCCACATTCTTTATGGCTACCGGATTCCACGGACTGCATGTAATTATCGGCTCCACATTCCTTATTGTCTGCTTTATGCGACAACTGCACTACCACTTCACATCTAACCACCACTTTGGATTTGAAGCTGCTGCATGGTACTGACACTTCGTCGATGTAGTGTGACTATTCCTATATGTTTCCATCTATTGATGAGGATCTTACTTCTTTAGTATAATTAGTACAATTGACTTCCAATCAGTTAGCTTCAGACAGATCTGAAAAGAAGTAATTAACATAATACTTACTCTGATAACCAATATTACCCTGGCTTCCCTACTCGTAATAATCGCATTTTGACTTCCTCAACTAAATATTTATGCCGACAAAACCAGTCCTTACGAATGTGGCTTTGACCCCATAGGATCGGCACGTTTACCATTTTCTATAAAATTTTTCCTGGTTGCAATTACATTCCTACTCTTTGACTTAGAAATCGCCCTCCTACTTCCACTACCCTGGGCATCACAAACCAATAAGCTAACAACTATGCTTATCATGGCACTCCTTCTAATCTCACTTCTGGCTGCAAGCCTAGCATATGAATGAACTGAAAAAGGCCTAGAATGAACTGAATATGATAATTAGTTTAAACTAAAACAAATGATTTCGACTCATTAAATTATGATTTAACTCATAATTATCATATGTCCATAGTATATATTAACATCTTCCTGGCATTCATTCTATCATTAATGGGCATACTCGTCTACCGATCCCACCTAATATCATCACTGCTATGCCTAGAAGGCATGATACTGTCACTATTCGTGATGATATCTGTGACTATCCTGAATAATCACCTCACATTAGCTAGCATAATACCAATTGTACTGCTAGTATTCGCCGCCTGCGAAGCAGCATTGGGATTATCTCTACTAGTTATAGTATCTAACACTTACGGAACTGATTATGTGCAAAACCTAAACCTTCTACAATGCTAAAAATTATTATTCCTACCGCTATACTTATTCCCCTAACATGAACATCAAAGCCTAACATAATCTGAATTAACTCCACAATATACAGCCTGCTAATTAGCCTAATTAGTTTGTCTTACCTAAATCAACCGAACGACAACACCCTAAACTCGTCCTTACTATTCTTCTCCGACTCCCTATCAGCACCACTACTGGCACTCACAACATGACTTCTACCACTTATATTGATAGCAAGCCAATCCCATCTATCAAAAGAGCCTCTTATCCGAAAAAAACTATATATCTCAATACTAATTCTACTCCAACTATTCTTAATTATAACCTTCACCGCCACAGAATTAATCCTCTTCTATATTCTATTCGAAGCTACCCTAATTCCCACCCTTATTATTATCACCCGGTGAGGTAATCAGACCGAACGACTAAACGCAGGGCTATACTTCCTGTTTTACACCTTGACAGGATCTCTACCACTTCTCGTAGCACTTCTGTATATTCAAAATAGCATAGGCTCTCTAAACTTCCTCATAATCCAATACTGAATTCAGCCTCTACCAAGCTCCTGATCTAACATTTTTCTATGGTTAGCATGTATGATGGCTTTCATAGTAAAAATACCCCTATACGGCCTCCACTTGTGACTACCAAAGGCACATGTAGAGGCCCCTATTGCCGGTTCTATGGTACTTGCAGCCGTACTTCTAAAACTAGGAGGTTACGGTATAATACGAATCACAACCCTACTAAACCCCCTAACCGACCTGATAGCATACCCCTTCATATTACTATCACTATGGGGCATAATTATAACTAGTTCTATTTGTTTACGTCAAACGGACCTAAAATCTCTAATCGCATACTCTTCCGTCAGCCATATAGCACTTGTCATTGTAGCGGTACTTATCCAAACACCGTGAAGTTACATAGGGGCAACAGCTCTAATAATCGCCCATGGTTTAACATCATCCATACTATTCTGCTTAGCCAACTCAAACTACGAACGAACCCACAGTCGTACTATAATTCTCGCACGAGGCCTCCAAACCCTCCTCCCCCTGATAGCTGCTTGATGACTATTAGCGAGTCTCGCAAACCTAGCCCTTCCCCCAACAATTAACTTAATCGGGGAGCTGTTCGTAGTAATAGCCTCATTCTCATGATCCAATATTACAATTATCCTGATAGGAATAAACATCATCATTACCGCTCTTTATACCCTATATATACTAATCACTACACAACGCGGTAAACATACCCACCATATTAAAAACATCAAACCGTCCTTTACACGGGAGAATGCCCTAATAACCCTCCACTTGCTGCCCTTGCTTCTCCTGTCCATCGACCCCAAAGTTGTTCTGGGGCCCATCTACTGCAGGCATAGTTTAACAAAAACATCAGATTGTGAATCTGATAATAAAAGCTCAAATCTTTTTGCCTACCGAAAAAGTATTGCAAGAACTGCTAACTCATGCTCCCATGCATAAAAGCATGGCTTTTTCAACTTTTATAGGATAGAAGTAATCCATTGGTCTTAGGAATCAAAAAATCGGTGCAACTCCGAATAAAAGTAATAAATATATTCGCCTCCTGCATGATCACTGCCTTAATCTTACTCACCCTACCAATCATTATAACCTCTACCAAGCTCTACAAAGACAAATTATATCCATATTATGTAAAAACAGCAACCTCCCACGCATTTATAATTAGCATAATTCCTGCAATAATGTTCATCTATTCTGGACAGGAAATGGTAGTCTCGAACTGGCACTGAATAACGATCCAAACCATAAAACTGTCTATAAGCTTTAAACTAGATTACTTCTCAATAATTTTTGTACCCGTGGCTTTGTTTGTCACATGGTCCATTATGGAGTTCTCTATATGATATATACACTCAGACCCCTACATCAACCGATTTTTTAAATATCTCCTTATATTCCTTATCACTATAATAATTCTAGTGACCGCAAACAACATATTTCAATTGTTCATCGGCTGAGAAGGAGTAGGCATTATATCTTTCCTACTTATTGGATGATGATACGGTCGAACCGATGCAAATACAGCCGCCCTACAAGCTATTCTCTACAACCGAATTGGAGATGTCGGATTCATCATAGCTATAGCATGATTCTTACTACACCTAAATGCGTGAGACCTTCAACAAATTTTTATATCAACTAACGACAACCTTAATCTTCCCCTATTTGGTCTTTTACTAGCAGCCACCGGCAAATCTGCCCAATTCGGACTACACCCATGACTCCCCTCAGCTATGGAAGGTCCAACTCCCGTATCAGCCCTACTCCACTCCAGTACTATAGTTGTCGCAGGAGTATTTCTACTAATTCGTTTCCACCCCCTAATAGAACAAAATACAACTATCCAAACCCTCACTCTATGTCTAGGGGCCGTCACTACACTGTTTACTGCAATCTGCGCTCTTACACAAAATGATATTAAAAAAATTGTTGCATTCTCTACCTCAAGCCAACTAGGACTCATAATCGTAACAATTGGCATTAACCAACCTTACTTGGCCTTTCTGCACATCTGCACCCACGCATTCTTTAAAGCCATATTATTCATGTGCTCCGGGTCAATTATCCATAGTTTAAATGATGAGCAAGACATTCGAAAAATAGGCGGACTATTTAAAGCCCTCCCCTTTACCACGACCTCCCTTATTATTGGAAGCCTCGCACTGACAGGCATACCATTCCTCACAGGCTTCTATTCCAAAGACCTGATTATCGAGACCGCCAACACGTCGAATACCAACGCCTGAGCCCTCTTAATTACCCTCGTTGCCACATCTATAACTGCCGCCTACAGCACTCGAATTCTATTCTTCGCACTATTAGGCCAGCCCCGCTTTACCCCCATTATTTCCATCAACGAGAATAATCCTTACCTAATTAACTCTATTAAACGCCTACTTCTCGGGAGTGTGTTCGCAGGGTATGTTATCTCCCACAGTATTACTCCCACTACCATCCCACAAATGACTATGCCTCATCATCTGAAAATAGCTGCCCTCGCAGTAACCATCTTGGGTTTCATCCTGGCATTAGAACTAAACCTTACAATGCAAGGGCTCAAATTCAACCACTCGTCTCACTATTTCAAGTTTTCAAACCTCCTTGGCTATTACCCCACCATCATACACCGTCTGGCACCCAAAACAAGCCTATCCATAAGTCAAAAATCAGCATCCATACTCCTAGATCATATCTGACTAGAAAGTGTTCTACCAAAATCAATCGCATTCTTCCAAATAAAATCCTCCACCCTAGTTTCAAATCAAAAAGGCCTCATTAAGCTCTATTTCTTCTCATTCATAATCACCATGGCCCTCAGCCTCTCAATTCTTAATTACCACGTGTAACCTCCATAATAACTAACACACCAGTTAATAATGACCAACCAGTAACAATTACCAGTCAAGTACCATAGCTGTATAACGCTGCAATACCCATAGCCTCTTCACTAAAAAATCCAGAATCACCTGTATCATAAATAACCCAGTCTCCCATACCATTAAACTTTAGTACCACCTCCACCTCATCATCCTTTAAGATATAGCAGGCGGTCAATAACTCAGACAGCAGGCCAGTGATAAAAGCCGCCAATACAGCTTTATTAGACACCCAAACCTCAGGGTATTGCTCTGTAGCTATAGCAGTTGTATAACCAAAAACTACCAATATACCCCCTAAGTAAATTAAGAACACCATTAACCCCAAGAAAGATCCTCCAAAATTCAATACAATAGCACAACCAATCCCACCACTAATAATTAACACCAACCCACCATAAATAGGAGAGGGCTTCGTAGCAAATCCCACAAAGCTCATCACAAAAACAATACTTAGAATAAATACAATGTATGTTATCATTATTCCCACATGGAATTTAACCATGACTAATGACATGAAAAATCATCGTTGTATTTCAACTATAAGAACATTAATGACCAACATTCGAAAGACTCACCCACTAGCTAAAATCGTAAACGACTCATTCATCGACCTTCCCGCACCATCAAATATTTCTGCCTGATGGAACTTCGGGTCCCTGCTAGGTGTATGCCTTATTCTACAGATTGCAACAGGTCTATTTTTAGCCATACACTATACATCTGACACAGCTACTGCTTTCTCATCTGTCACTCACATCTGCCGAGACGTTAACTATGGCTGAATTATCCGCTACATACATGCAAACGGAGCATCTATATTTTTTATCTGCCTCTTCATGCACGTGGGACGAGGCTTATATTATGGATCTTATGTATTCATAGAAACATGAAATATCGGAATTATCTTATTGTTCGCAACCATGACCACAGCATTTATGGGCTATGTTTTACCGTGAGGACAAATATCATTCTGAGGGGCAACCGTAATTACAAATCTTCTATCTGCTATCCCCTATATCGGAACCGATCTAGTAGAATGAATTTGAGGGGGCTTCTCAGTAGACAAAGCAACCCTAACACGATTCTTTGCATTCCACTTTATCCTTCCATTCATCATCGCAGCATTAGCGATGGTTCATCTCTTATTTCTCCACGAAACAGGATCCAACAACCCTTCAGGAATCACATCCGACTCAGACAAAATTCCGTTTCACCCCTACTACACAATTAAAGACATCCTAGGAGTTTTACTTCTCCTTTCAGTTCTAATATCACTAGTCCTATTCTCACCAGATCTTTTAGGAGACCCAGACAATTACACCCCCGCAAACCCTCTCAGCACTCCCCCACATATTAAACCCGAATGATACTTCCTATTTGCCTATGCCATTCTCCGGTCCATCCCTAACAAACTAGGAGGAGTCCTAGCCCTAGTGTTCTCAATTCTAATCTTAGCACTTATCCCCCACCTACACACCTCAAAACAACGTGGAATAATATTCCGACCCCTTAGTCAATGCCTATTCTGACTTCTAACCGCGGACCTCCTCACCTTAACTTGAATCGGAGGGCAGCCAGTAGAACACCCCTTTATCATCATTGGCCAAATTGCCTCCATCCTGTATTTTGCTATCTTATTGATTCTAATGCCAACCATTAGCATTATCGAAAACAATCTCCTAAAATGAAGAGTCTTCGTAGTATATTAATTACATTGGTCTTGTAAACCAAAAATGGAGATTAATAATTCTCCCCAAGACTCAAGGAAGAGGCACACGCCCCACCATCAGCACCCAAAGCTGAAATTCTTTTTAAACTATTCCCTGAAGACCGCATCACCATATTTATATACCACCCCACCTCCAAAATTTGCTCCTATGTACGTCGTGCATTACTGCTATGCCCCATGCATATAAGCATGTACATATATCTATATCATTACATAAGACATACTATGTATAATCTTACAATAACCTCTTGCAAGAGCATATATGACTGCACGTCACTTAGTCCAATAAGGGATTTATCACCATGCCTCGAGAAACCATCAATCCTTGCTCGAAGTATCCCTCTTCTCGCTCCGGGCCCATTTCAACGTGGGGGTTTCTACTGCAGAACTATACCTGGCATCTGGTTCTTACCTCAGGGCCATTCTGTCGGTTCACTCCAATCCTACTAATCCTCTCAAATAGGACATCTCGATGGACTAATGACTAATCAGCCCATGATCACACATAACTGTGGTGTCATGCATTTGGTATCTTTTATTTTTCGGGGGGGAACTTGCTATCACTCAGCTATGACCGCAACGGCACTAACTCTAACTTACATCTGCACTCAGGGAATATGCCCGTCGCGGCCCCGACGCAGTCAGATGATCTGTAGCTGGACTTATTCATTATCATTTATCAACTCCGTGCACAATTCAAGGTGCTATTCAGTCAATGGTTACAGGACATAAGGATTTTACACGTACACGTACACACGTACACGTACACACGTACACGTACACACGTACACGTACACACGTACACGTACACACGTACACGTACACACGTACACGTACACACGTACACGTACACACGTACACGTACACGTACACACGTACACGTACACGTACACACGTACACGTACACGTACACACGTACACGTACACGTACACACGTACACGTACACACGTACACGTACACGTACACGTACACGTACACACGTACACGTACACACGTACACACGTACACGTACACGTGTGTACGTACGCGTACACGCAAGACATTGAGTTAGCTTATACAAACCCCCCTTACCCCCCATAAACTCATGTCACTCGCTATACACCTATTGATGCCCTGCCAAACCCCAAAAACAGGACTAAGTATATATGGTACTCATAAGCTTCATGTAAATATCGCACAAATGTATTGCTACTCCAGTTAACCTAACTCAGCGGTCTTACACCCGCCAAATCTTGCTGTCTATCTATAGATATCATTTCCTCGATATTTTATTTTTACCGCCTCTATAATTCGCACTAATAATGCCAAAAACAAAA